TCTTCCCAGAGGAACGATCTATTTTATTTGATTGATGGATCCAATATTATAATGAATTAAAAAAGAGAGTTAATGAATTAAAAAAGAGAGTGTTCTTATTCGAACCGCCTTGTGATCTTCAACCAATTATGTGCTTCAATATAATTACCTGGAGTAAGCGCTATAGCTTGTTTCCAATATTCAGCAGCTTGATCGGACCAAGCCTCCGCAATTTCAGAATCTCCCTGTCGAATGGCCTGTTCTCCCCGGCCGGAATAGGTGGGTCAATTCCTTCCCTTAGAACCGTACTTGAGAGTTTCCTACCTCATACGGCTCAGCAATCAATTCTTTTGGTGTCCCATCTTAATCTACCATATCTAACTGAATAAGATTTCTCGTAAATCTATCCCATTTTTTTTTCTCGGGTTAACCAGAAGAGGTTAATTACATGAGTTTCAAACTCTAATTTTGATCAATAATCAGTTTTCTCTTTTCTCCCACCTTCAGAAGAACATAGGTATCTACCCCTATCGTTAGAATTTTCTGAAAGGTAACTATCTCGGTTTCATATAGAAATTCATATAGAATCTTTGAAAAGGACTTTCCTCCAGAAGAAAGAAAGGACTTACTATCTTTGGGATCTGATGCTACACCGCTGCTCAATACCTTAGTAGATCGACTCTATTACATAAGTTGATTCCTAACTTTTATCTCATATCATGACATAAGTAAGCAGTTCTTATTGTATCGGCTCCCAAACCTCGCTAATTGATCTTTACGGTGCTTCCTCCATCAATTAGATCCTTTATCCATAGAATCTAGTATATAGGCCATACCTATTTCTTCATATTTCGGCTCGTATGAAGTCTCTTTCTTTGCTACAGCTGATAAAAATCGTTGCTTTGGACGATGCATATGTAGAAAGCCTATTTTGTTTCTAGTATTTACTAGAAGATTTGATCTTTCTTTCCTTCTTTCTATAGTGGAGATAGTCGCACGTAATGACAGATCACAGCCATATTATTAAAAGCTTGTGGTAAGAATGGGTTTCGTTCGAGTGCCCGGAAATAATATTCCAAAGCCTTCGTATGTTCTCCGTTGCTTGTGTGGATAAGGCCTATGTTATAGAGTATATAACTTCGATCATAGGGATCAATTTCTGGTCGCGTAGCTTCATAATAATTTTGTAAAGCTTCCGCATAATTTCCTTCGGATTGAGCCGACATCCGTTACGGTCGTTCATTCTATTCAAAGAATCTCCGTTCCAGAACCGTACGTGAGATTTTCATCTCATACGGCTCCTCCCTTCTGTGCATAGTAATAAGGGAAATAATCCATGGAATCAAAAAAGATTGAAATATTTTTATTATGAACTGACAGGGACTGGTGTTTTTACAAGAAATCTCTAGCCATCCTTCCTGCAAGAGGTCTGTCTTTTCTTAACACCAAGCGTGTTGGTGCTAGATAGAAATGGTAACTCCAACAATTTCTTTGTCCTCAACGCCCTCTATTTCCAGGAATTAGTCACTTCAACGATCTTCGATGGTTATACGGGTATCCAAAGTACGAACGAGATGGATGTTTGTTGTCCCAACCATTCTTGTTAGTCCCGATCCCGATAAGGAAAAGGAGTAATTTATAACAAAGTTTTCGTGTTGTTGATTCCTAGGTGTAGTGCTTCTTCCCCTATGCGGCCTATTGGTACTAGTGAAGTAGTATTGACCTGCAATACAGAACCTATAGGTTAACCTTTCGCTCAATACTAGAATCGACAATTGAAGCATCTGAGGCTGCATCAATCGGGGATACACGACAGAAGGAATTGTTCTATCTCCAAACTAACTTCACCTTCATCAAGCGTAGGTTTATTTCAAGAATCTTTTTTCTTTGTATCCCGAATCATGTCTCTTTCTCATAAGACTGAGGGCGGTAAATAAATAAAAAAAAAGAATCAAATCGCACCATCTCTGTAATAGGTAAATGCCTCCTTTTCTCCTGAAGTTGTCGGAATTATTCGTAATAAGATATTGGCTACAATTGAAGAGGTCTTATCAATAAAATTTCCATTTATCCGAGATCTAGGCATAGTTAACAGTCCATTCGATAATTCTTCTCATTCCCCCTCGAGGGAAAATGATCCCACAAACAAAGGAATCGTACAGTACGAAATCACATAAAAACAAACAGACTCATTCTAAAAAAAAGGATGTGGACCTTCCACTCAAATTGTCCCTTTTGGACAGGGATAGATAGGAAATATTTGAATCCGATTGGATTTCATTCAAATTGAGTAGTATACCAATTATTACTATTTTATCTAAGTTGAGGAATCAAGGAATTTTTCCTACGGATTCTGAGAACTCGAGAAGTTTTTTTTTATCCCTCGAGCCTACGGAAGATCTTTCTTTGACGAAAAGTTTTCTATTTAGAATTTAATTGATCGGTCGTACCTGTATTGCAATAATATGAATGACTCGCTATTCACTCGGTTTCTGGGTCATAATCATAAGATTATGTAGGA